ATTTTCGGGCGATATCTTTTTTCCTGGAGAGATGGATAAAATATCCCGACACAGTGGCATCTTGATACCACCCGGAACGTTAAAAAAAAAAAATTCTAAAGAATCAAAAAAAATTAAAAATTGGATCTATGTCCAATGGATCACAACTACCAAGAAAAAGTATTTTGTTTTGGTTCGACCCGTAATTCTATATGAAATAGCGGACGGTATCAATTTAGTAAAATTTTTCCCCCAAGATCTGTTCCAGGAAGGGGATAATCTGGAACTGAAAGTTCTTAATTATATTCTTTATGGAAATGGAAAATCAATTCGGGGAATTTCTGACACAAGCATTCAATTAGTTCGGACTTGTTTAGTCTTGAATTGGGATCAAGACAAAAAAAGTTCTTCTATAGAAGAGGCCCTCGCTTCTTTTGTTGAAGTAAGTACAAATGGTTTGATTGGCGATTTCCTAAGAATTGACTTAGGAAAATCCCATACTTGGGATATCAAAAAAAGGAATGATCCGTCCGGTTCAGGATTGATCTCGGATAATGGGTCAGATCGGACCAATATCAATCCATTTTATTCTATTTATTCCAAGGAAAAAATTCAACAATCACTTAGCCAAAATCACGGAACTATTCGTATGTTGTTGAATAGAAATAAGAAATCCCAATCTTTGATAATTTTGTCATCAGCTAATTGTTTTCAAATGGGACCATTCAACGATGTAAAATATCACAATGGGATAAAAAAGGGAATTCATGAAATTAAAAGAGATCCTTTAATTCCAATTAAGAATTCGTTAGGCCCTTTAGGAATAGCCCTTCAAGTTGCAAATTTGTATTCATTTTCTTGTTTAATAACTCATAATCAGATCTCGATAACTAAAAATTTGCAACTTGACAAAGTAAAGGAAACTTTTGAAGTATTTAAATATTATTTAATGGACGAAAACGAGAAAATTTATAAGCCCGATCTATGCAGTAACATCGTTTTAAATCCATTCCATTTGAATTGGCATTTTTTCCATCATAATTATTGTGAAAAAACATTTACAATAATTAGCCTTGGGCAATTTCTTTGTGAAAATGTATGGATAGCTCAAACGAAAAATGAACCACACCTAAAATCGGGTCAAGTTCTAACTGTTCAAATTGATTCTGTAGTAATAAGATCGGCTAACCCTTATTTGGCGACTCCAGGAGCAACTGTTCATGGCCATTATGGGAAAATCCTTTATGAAGGAGATATATTAGTTACATTTATATATGAAAAATCGAGATCTGGTGATATAACACAAGGTCTTCCAAAAGTGGAACAGGTATTAGAAGTGCGTTCGATTGATTCAATATCGATGAACCTAGAAAAGAAAGTTGACACTTGGAACGAGCGTATAACAAGAATTCTTGGCATTCCCTGGGGATTCTTGATTGGTGCTGAGCTAACTATAGTTCAAAGTCGTATTTCTTTGGTTAATAAAATCCAAAAGGTTTATCGATCCCAGGGAGTGCACATCCATAATAGACATATAGAAATTATTGTGCGTCAAATAACATCAAAAGTCTTGGTTTCAGAAGATGGAATGTCTAATGTTTTTTCACCCGGTGAACTAATTGGATTGTTGCGAGCTGAACGAACGGGGCGTGCCTTGGAAGAAGCGATTTGTTACCGAGCTATATTATTGGGAATAACAAAAACATCTCTGAATACTCAAAGTTTTATATCCGAAGCGAGTTTTCAAGAAACTGCTAGAGTTTTAGCAAAAGCCGCTCTCCGGGGTCGTATCGATTGGTTGAAAGGTCTGAAAGAGAACGTTGTTTTAGGGGGAATAATACCCGTTGGTACCGGATTCAAAAGAATAATGCACCGTTCAAGGCAACATAATAAGATTACCTTGGAAACAAAAAAAAATAATGTATTCGAGGGAGAAATGGGAGATATTTTGTTCCACCACAGAGAAATTTTTGATTTTTTCATTTCAAAGAATTTATGCGATACATCAGAGCAATCATTTCTAGGAGCGGATTCATACCTTTAATTTAAACGCAGTCATTTGATTTGGTAATATTTGGTAATAAAGAAAATAATAAAAAAATAAGGAATGGCCTGATCATGTATCAACAGCCAATCTTCGGTAGAAGAGAAGGTTCCGTCGGAACAATTATTTATTTCTATTTCAAGATACCTGGTCTCTTTTTTTTTTCAAAAAAAAAAATTTTTGTGGGGCTAAATGACAAAAAGATATTGGAACATAACTTTGGAAGAGATGATGGAAGCAGGAGTTCATTTTGGCCATGGTACTCGGAAATGGAATCCGAGAATGGCACCTTATATATCCGCAAAGCGTAAGGGTATTCATATTACAAATCTTACTAGAACTGCCCGTTTTTTATCAGAAGCTTGTGATTTAGTTTTTGATGCAGCAAGTAGGGGAAAACAATTGTTAATTGTTGGTACCAAAAATAAAGCAGCTGATTCAGTAGCGCGGGCTGCAATAAGAGCGCGGTGTCATTATGTTAGTAAAAAATGGCTTGGCGGTATGTTAACGAATTGGTATACTACAGAAACGAGACTTCATAAGTTAAGAGACTTGAGAACGGAACAAAAGACAGGGAGACTCAACTGTCTTCCAAAAAGAGATGCCGCTATGTTGAAGAGACAATTATCTCATTTGGAAACATATCTGGGCGGCATTAAATATATGACGGGGTTACCCGATATTGTAATAATCATTGATCAGCAAGAAGAATATACGGCTCTTCGAGAATGTATCACTTTGGGAATTCCAACTATTTGTTTAATCGATACAAATTGTGACCCGGATCTCGCAGATATTTCGATTCCAGCTAATGATGATGCTATAGCTTCAATCCGATTAATTCTTAACAAATTAGTATTTGCAATTTGTGAGGGTCGTTCTAGCTATATACGAAATTCTTGATTAATAATAAGATAAATAAAATATTGGGTTGGGGGAATTCAGAATTCATAAGATTTATGCAATCGGTTACTATACTATTACTAAATCATGCAAAAAAGAAAAAGATAAAAATAACCGGAAATATAATGTGATTAGTCGGTATTCAAAAAAGAAAATTTTAGTAGACAAGTAAAAAAGGAGATAGTTGAATCAAAATAATTCCTTTTCAAGTTTTCTATTTCTTTTAGAGGTCAGGGCAATATGAATGTTCTATTATGTTCCATCAACACATTAAAAAGATTATACGATATATCTGCTGTGGAAGTAGGTCAACATTTCTATTGGCAAATAGGGGGTTTCCAAGTGCATGCCCAAGTACTTATTACTTCTTGGGTTGTAATTGCTATCTTATTAGTTTCAGCCATTCTAGTTGTTCGAAATCCGCAAACCATTCCCACTTTCGGTCAGAATTTCTTTGAATATGTCCTTGAATTCATTCGAGACGTGAGCAAAACTCAGATTGGAGAAGAATATGGTCCGTGGGTTCCCTTTATTGGAACTATGTTTCTATTTATTTTTGTTTCTAATTGGTCAGGGGCTCTTTTGCCTTGGAAAATCATACAGTTACCTCATGGGGAGTTAGCTGCACCCACAAATGATATAAATACTACCGTTGCATTAGCTTTACTTACGTCAGTAGCATATTTCTATGCGGGTCTTTCAAAAAAAGGATTAGCTTATTTTGGTAAATACATCCAACCAACTCCAATCCTTTTACCGATTAACATCTTAGAAGATTTTACAAAACCCTTATCGCTTAGTTTTCGACTTTTCGGAAATATATTAGCTGATGAATTAGTCGTTGTTGTTCTTGTTTCGTTAGTCCCTTTAGTAGTTCCTATACCTGTCATGTTCCTTGGATTATTTACAAGCGGTATTCAAGCTCTTATTTTTGCTACTTTAGCTGCGGCTTATATAGGTGAATCCATGGAAGGCCATCATTGACTAGTTTTCCAAATAATCCCTTTTTACGATTCAGTGTAATAATAAAATATAAAAGATTACCAAGGAATTGTAAAAAAAAAATACTCTTTGTTTGACCAATTTCAATTTTCCTCCAATGAATATTCTTTTTTTGTTCATTCAATTATAACTATAACATGTTAAATTAGGAGCTATCATTTTGTATGATATCTACGGTTTACGACGTGTGATTAAAAAAAGATGTTTTATGGAACTAGAACAGATTCCCGTTTCATTCATTCACATTCAAATCAACGATTAACCAAAAGATAATTTTCATAAAAAAAGGGGGGGCTTTCTTTTCAAAAAAAAAAAGCGAGATAAAAAAATAGAGTAGGAGTGAAGGGCGTCAACTAGGTGTATATAATCTAATCTCTAAAAGACAACTCTTTCGTTTTTGGAGGTTTCAAAGCAAAGGATGATTCTCGAATCCGATATTGAACCCAAGATACAAATAATTGGTTTACGGTATGGAAGAAACACGTGTATATGTGATATTAGATATTAACTAGTTATATATGAACTAACTATATATCTAAATTTGCCCTGCTACTGTAAATTTAGCTAGGGATTCACAAAAACTACGTGGATAGAAACACAAAATAAATATCAAAGTAGTTTGGGTAGTTCAATAAATATTATTATCTCAATTAGGAATTCTTAATTACTTTTTGACTGGATAAATCTTAGTAGTTGAATAATTAATTCATAATTTGTTGGTTGATTGTATCATTAACTATTTCTTTCTTTATTTTATTTGGGGTGCGAGGAACTTATCATGAATCCACTGATTTCTGCCGCTTCCGTTATTGCTGCTGGGTTGGCCGTTGGGCTTGCTTCTATTGGACCGGGGGTTGGTCAAGGCACTGCTGCAGGGCAAGCTGTCGAAGGGATTGCGCGACAACCTGAGGCAGAGGGAAAAATACGGGGTACTTTATTGCTTAGTCTGGCTTTTATGGAAGCTTTAACGATTTATGGGCTGGTTGTAGCATTAGCGCTTTTATTTGCGAATCCTTTTGTTTAATCCTAACATAAAAAAATCGAAAAATAAAAATAGGAATCGTAGAAAGAT